TTATACCAATGAGCAAAAAAAGTACAACTTGAACAATGAATTAATAAGTCGAACAAAAGCTCTAGAAAAAGAAAAGGGATTTCTTGCTCTGGATATGCTCGAAAAAAGGACCAGATTATGCAATGATGAAAACGAACAAAAATACTTGCCCAAAACGTATGACCCCTTTTTGAGGGGATCATATCGTGGAACAATAAAAAAATTCTATTCACATATGATCATGAATGATTTAATCACTTCTACAGATACGGAGGATTCCATAGAAATCAATTGGATAAATAAGATTTATGGGCTACTTCCTAATAATTCTAATTATTCCAGAAAATTTGAACATCAAAAGAATCCGCCTGATAGGGAATCATTACTGAATTATATTGGTAATTCCTTAACCTCAATCAAAGAATTTCCTTTTGAGCCTGCACCCATTTTGCATTTTAAAAAATATTCTTTATTGAGAGAGCAAACAAGAATTGATTTTGAAAATCAAACAAAAGCTTTAAAATGGGTATTCGATGTAATTACAACTGATCCAAATGATCAAACAATAATTAGAAATAAATCTATTGGAATAGAAGAAATCCATAAAAGGGTTCCTCGGTGGTCATACAAATTAACTGATGATTTGAAAGAACAGGAGGCAGAAAATGAGGAAGAATCCAAGGAAGATCATGAAATTCGTTCAAGAAAAGCCAAACGTGTAGTAATTTATACTGATAACAATAAGAATACCAACCCTATTACAACTACAAATAATACTAATAATAGTGATCAAGCAGAAGAGGTGGCTTTGATACGTTACTCGCAACAATCGGATTTTCGTCGGGATATAATCAAAGGATCCATGCGTGCTCAAAGACGTAAAACGGTTATTTGGGAAATGTTTCAAGCAAATGTGCATTCTCCGCTTTTTTTGGATCGAATAGACAAAACATCTTTTTTTTCTTCTTTTTATATCTCTGAAATGATGAATCTCATTTTTAGGAATTTGGTGGGGAGAGAACCAGAATTGAAAATTTCACATTTATATTTTGAGGAGGAAGAGACAAGGGAAAAAGAGAAAAAAAACGAAGAAAAAAAAGAGGAAAATGAACGTATAGTAATATCAGAAACTTGGGATAGCATTATATTTGCTCAAGCAATAAGAGGTTTGATGTTAGTAACCCAATCTTTTCTTAGAAAATACATTGTATTGCCTTCATTGATAATTGCTAAAAATATTGGCCGTATGTTATTATTCCAATTCCCCGAATGGTATGAGGATTTGAAGGAGTGGAATAGAGAAATGCATGTTAAATGCACTTATAATGGTGTTCAATTATCAGAAACAGAATTTCCCAAAGATTGGTTAACAGACGGTATTCAGATAAAGATTCTATTTCCTTTCTGTTTGAAACCTTGGCGAAGATCTAAAATACGATCTCATCCTAGGGATCAAATAAAAAAAAAAGGAAAAAAAGACAATTTTTGTTTTTTAACGGTTTGGGGAATGGAAGCGGAATTCCCTTTTGGGAATCCCCGAAAACGACCTTCCTTTTTTGAACCCATTTATAAAGAACTCCAAAAAAAAGTTAGAAAAGTTAAAAAGGATTTCTTTATACTTCTAAAAGTTTCAAAAGAAAAAACAAGATGGATCATTAAAATACTTCTAGTTCTAAAACGAATAATGAAGGAAATTCAAAAAGTAAACCCAATATTCTTATTTGAATTGAGCAAGGTGAAAGTATATGAAACGGCTGAAAATGGAAAAGATTCCGAAATAAATAATAAGATTATTCACAAATCAACCATTCAAATCCAATCCATGAATTGGACAAATTATTCACTCATAGAAAAAAAGATGAAAGATCTTTCTGATAAAACAATCACAATCAGGAATCAAATAGAACGAATCACAAAAGACAAGAAAAAAATAATTCTAACTTGTGCTGATAAAAGATCAAAATCACAGAAACATATTTGGCAGATATTCCAAAGAATAAATATACGATTAATACGTAAATCACATTATTTTATGAAATCTCTGATTGAAAATATATATATAGATATCTTGCTATGTATGATTACCATTCACAGGATCTATTTCCAACCTTTCTTTGAATCAACAAAAAGAATAATCAATAAATCCGTTTACAACGATCAAACAAATCAGGAAGGAATTGATGAAAGAGATCAAAATACAATGAACTTTTTTTCCACTATAAAAAAGTCCTTTTCGAATACTAATATTAGTAATAGTACAAAAATGTATTATGACTTATCCTCCTTGTCCCAAGCATATGTATTTTACAAATTATCACAAACCCAATTACTTAACAAGTATCAATTGAAATCTCTACTTCAATATCAGGGGACTTATCCTTTTATTAAGGATAAAATCAAGGATTATTGTATGACACGAGGAATATTTGATTACAATTCAAGACATAAGAAAATTCATAAGTCTGGAATGATTGAATGGAAAAACTGGTTAAAGGGGCATTATCAATACAATTTATCTCAAACCAAATGGTCGCGGTTAGTACCGCAAAAATGGCGAAATAGAATCAATCAACGTTATAGGATTCAAAATAAGGACTCAATTAAAGTGGATTCATATAAAAAAGAAAAAGACCAATTAATTCATTACGTGAAACAAAATTACTATGCAGCGGATTCATTGACAAATCAAAAAGAAAAATGGAAAAAACACTACAGATATGATCTTTTATCACATAAATATATGAACTATGGGGATAAGGAGGATTTTGATATTTATGGGTCAAGATTACAAGTAAACGGGGTTCCAAAAATTCCATATAATTTCAATAAACCAAAATCCGAATCATTTTATGTATTGGTAAGTACAGCTATTAGTGATTATCTAGAAGAAGGATATATTATTGATACGCATAAAAATCTAGATAGAAAATATTTTGATTGTCGAATTCTCCACTTTTGTCTTAGAAAAAATATCAATATTGAGACCTGGACCAATACACATATCGGTACCAAAATTGATAAAAATACTAAGACTGAAAAAAAAATCAACAACAAATTGAAAAAAAAAGATATTTTTTCTCTTATGATTCATCAAGAAATCAACCCATCCAATCAAAAAAGTATTTTTTTTAATTGGATGGGAATGAATCAAGAAAGAGTTTATCATACCATATCAAATCTAGAATCTTGGTTCTTCCCAGAATTTGTCTTACTTTTTGATGCATATAAGATTAAACCATGGATTATACCAATCAAATTACTTCTTTTTGACTTTTATTTTTATAAAAATAAAAGTCAAAATAAAAACATCAATATAAATCAAAAAAAATATCTTAAATTAGAAAATTCCAACCAACAAAAAAATGAGCAACAGGACCAAGTAAATCTTGTATCAGATCTACGAAAAGAAAACAAAAAAAAAGATATTGAAGAGAATTATGCGAGATCAGACATTACCATTAAAAAAGGTAAGAAGAAAAAACAATCCAAGAAAAACAAGAAAGCAGAACTAGATTTCTTCCTGAAAAAATATTTCCTTTTTCAATTAAAATGGGATGACTCCTTGAACCAAAGAATGATCAATAATATCAAGGTATATTGTCTCTTACTTAGACTGATAAATCCAAAAGAAATTGCTATATCCTCGATTCAAAGAGGAGAGATGCATCTGGATGTAATGCTAATTCAGAAAGATCTAGCTCTTACAGAATTGATAAAAAAAGGAATATTAATTATCGAACCAATTCGTCTATCTATAAAAAGGGATGGAAAATTGATTATATATCAAACTATAAGTATTTCATTGGTCGAGAACAATAAACACCAAACTAATAGAAAATGCATAAAAAAAAGTTATATTGATAAGAGGAATTTGGATAAACCCATTGTACGATATGAGAATATGCTTGTGAATGGGGACACAAATTATTATGATTTCCTTGTTCCCGAAAATATTCTATCTCCTAGACGTCGCAGAGAATTGAGAATTTTAATTTGTTTCAATTCCCATAATTGGAATGTTACGGATAGAAATAGAAATCCATTATTTTGCAATGAAAACAACATAAGAAACTCTGGAAAATTTTTGGATGAGGACAAGCATCTTAATACGGATACAAATAAATTCATTAAATGCAAATTTGTTCTTTGGCCCAATTACCGATTAGAAGATTTAGCTTGTATGAATCGCTATTGGTTTGATACCAATAATGGCAGTCGTTTCAGTATGTCAAGGATACATATGTATCCACGATTTAGAATTATTTAATTTAATAGTATATTTCCTATATCATATATATATCTATATTCCGTGACATTTTCGGTATATGAAAGCCGAAAGATGTATGCATATGCTATGTTATATTTTGGTAAATGATACAGATTTAATGGTGTATCCATTCAATTGGATATAGGAATAAATAAATTAGGGGAATCCTTTTAGATAGAAATAAATTCTTTTCTTTCGTTAATGGGGAAACATATTATCCCTTTCTATCCAAATCAAATTGAAAATTTGATTTGGATAAAATAAAGAAGTAGTATATGAATAAATCCAAATTTTTGTGTGTACTAGATGTGTGTACTAGATTAAAATAACCGGCATAATTCTTTTTTTTTTTATTATTATTTTTCCTGATCGGAAAAATCCATGAAAAAGAAAGAAAAAGGATAGAAAAATTTTTTATGGTCAAAAATTCATTCATTTCCATTATTCCACAAGAAGAAAAAGAAGAAAACAAAGGTTCTGTTGAATTTCAAGTATTCAGTTTCACCAATAAGATACGGAGACTTACTTCACATTTGGAATTGCACAAAAAAGATTTTTTATCACAAAGGGGTCTACGAAAAATTCTAGGAAAACGTCAACGGTTGCTGGCTTATTTGTCAAAGAAAAATAGAGTACGTTATAAGAAATTAATTGGTCAGTTGGATATTCGAGAGCCAAAAACTCGTTAATTTAATCGTTTGAATTTTTTAGTAGTATTCCATTTTTTGTTTTGATGAGTCTCGTTTTGAGGAATTCATGGAATAATGAATTAAGGAAGAAAAGATATGACAGTACCGGTTACAAGAAAAGATCTCATGATAGTCAATATGGGGCCTCACCACCCATCAATGCATGGTGTTCTCCGACTAATCGTTACTCTCGATGGTGAAGATGTTATTGACTGTGAGCCCATATTGGGCTATTTACACAGAGGAATGGAAAAGATAGCGGAAAATCGAACAATTATACAATATCTACCTTATGTAACACGATGGGATTATTTAGCTACTATGTTCACAGAGGCAATAACCGTAAATGCGCCAGAACAATTGGAAAATGTTCAAGTACCTCAAAGAGCTAGCTATATCAGAGTAATTATGCTGGAATTGAGCCGTATAGCTTCTCATTTGTTATGGCTTGGACCTTTTATGGCGGATATCGGTGCACAGACTCCCTTTTTCTATATTTTCAGAGAAAGGGAATTGATATATGATCTATTCGAAGCCGCCACAGGTATGCGAATGATGCATAATTATTTCCGTATTGGAGGAGTAGCTGCTGATCTACCTTATGGATGGATAGATAAATGTTTGGATTTCTGCGATTATTCTTTAACAGGAGTTGTTGAATATCAAAAACTTATTACGTGGAATCCCATTTTTTTGGAACGAGTTGAAGGAGTGGGCATTATTGGTGGAGAAGAAGCTGTAAATTGGGGTTTATCAGGACCGATGTTACGAGCTTCTGGAATCCAATGGGATCTTCGTAAAGTTGATCATTATGAGTGTTACAATGAATTCGATTGGGAAGTCCAATGGCAAAAAGAAGGAGATTCATTAGCTCGTTATTTAGTACGAATCGGTGAAATGAAGGAATCCATAAAAATTATTCAACAGGCTCTAGAAGGAATTCCTGGAGGACCTTATGAAAATTTAGAAGTACGACGCTTTGATAGAGCAAAGAATTCCGAATGGAATGATTTTGAATATAGATTTATTAGTAAAAAACCTTCACCCAATTTAGAATTGTCGAAACAAGAACTTTATGTGAGAGTGGAAGCCCCAAAAGGGGAATTGGGAATTTATTTGATAGGAGATAATAGTGTTTTCCCCTGGAGATGGAAAATTCGTCCACCCGGTTTTATCAATTTGCAAATTCTTCCTCAGCTAGTTAAAAGAATGAAATTGGCTGATATCATGACGATATTGGGTAGTATAGATATCATTATGGGAGAAGTTGATCGTTGAAATGATAATTGATACGACAGAAGTACAAACTATCAATTCTTTTTCTACATCGGAATTTTTAAAAGAAGTGTATGGACTAATATGGATTGTACCCATTTTGACCCTTATATTGGGAATAACAATGGGGGTACTAGTAATTGTGTGGTTAGAAAGAGAAATATCTGCAGCGATACAACAACGTATTGGGCCTGAATATGCTGGCCCGTTGGGAATTCTTCAAGCTATAGCGGATGGGACTAAACTACTTTTTAAAGAGGACCTCCTCCCATCTCGAGGAGATATTCGTTTGTTTAGTGTGGGACCGTCTATAGCGGTTATATCAATTCTACTAAGTTATTTAGTAATTCCTTTTGGGTATCGTCTTGTTTTAGCCGATCTCAGTATAGGTGTTTTTTTATGGATCGCCATTTCTAGTATTGCTCCTATTGGGCTTCTTATGTCAGGATATGGATCGAATAATAAATATTCCTTTTTAGGTGGTCTACGAGCTGCTGCTCAATCTATTAGTTATGAAATACCATTAACTCTATGTGTGTTATCAATATCTCTACGTGTGATTCGTTGGAATATGAACTTTGAACCTCTCTTCTAGAAATAAAAGAAAAAAGAAAGAGGTTCAATGTATTGAATAGATGTTTTCATTTTTTTTTTTTTTTTTTTTTTTATTCAGCATTCGGGTTGATGAGTTAAACCAGATAGTTATATGAGTGAAACTAAACAGCTTCCAAATTTGTAGTAAGAAGAAACAATCTCATTCCCTATGTACAAGAATAAAGTTGAAGTAAAAATAAGCAGTGTAAACTGCTTACCCCAAGATTAAGATTTTTTGATTAGTCATCATATCTTGAAGCGGGCGCAAACAAAAGATCAACTGTATGGAGTTTCTACTACTGTCTCATATGTATTACTATACCGGGGATCAATCAAAAGTCAGTGGACGGTTAGGAACACCAAGGTACACAAAGGATTAGTAATGGAGATAATGTAAGGTATCAAAAAAGAGGTATTTCTTCATAAAACGAATCATAATAAGGACTTGAAATTGGTAGAAATGATCAAGTAGTACTTCCCTACGATTCCGATCTAGAGTATGCTCCTATTCACTGGTTAAAGAAATGACTATCAAGAACGAATTAATTCTTTATTTTATTTTTGAGTATCCTCCTCTGAGACAGAAGAACAGGAAAAAAGAAATGGAATGCAGTAATTGAATGAATAATAAAAAAAGGGGATCCCTATTTATTCTTTTCTCTATCCATATTCATACATATCGAATTCTTATCACGATTCATGAACTAATGACTAATTCTTTTTATTTTATATTGATTGATATAAGGAGTATTTTATTGAAATATTAAGTTATTACCGAACAAAGAGAAATTTTTATTGTAAAGGATGAGATCAATTCGGAAGCACTTTTTTTATTATTCTAGCAGACAGAATTCCATTGGTCTAATTTGGGACTTTCCGATGTATCTTTATTCTATCCATCCAAAGATGGTGATAATACCGAACCCGTCCTTACATTTTTTTTGTGGCCATCGAGGAGCCGTATGAAGCTGAGGTCTCACGTACGGTTTTGAAATAGCGATGGGAACAGTGATGTTATTATCGACTATGATTATCTAACAGTTCAAGTACAGTTGATATAGTTGAAGCACAGTCAAAATATGGTTTTTGGGGGTGGAATCTGTGGCGTCAGCCTATAGGATTTATTGTTTTTCTAATTTCTTCTCTAGCCGAATGTGAGAGATTGCCCTTTGATTTACCAGAAGCGGAGGAGGAATTAGTAGCAGGTTATCAAACCGAGTATTCGGGTATCAAATATGGTTTATTTTATCTTGCTTCTTACCTAAATTTATTAGTTTCTTCATTATTTGTAACAGTTCTTTACTTAGGTGGGTGGAATTTACCTATTCCGTATATATCCATTTCTGAGCTTTTCGGAATAAAAAAAATCGCCGGCATTTTTGGAATAACAATGGGTATCCTTATTACATTAACTAAAGCTTATTTGTTTCTCTTCATTTCTATCACAACAAGATGGACTTTACCTAGAATGAGAATGGACCAGTTATTAAATCTTGGATGGAAATTTCTTTTACCTATTTCTCTAGGTAATCTGTTATTAACAACTTCTTCCCAACTTGTTTCATTATAAATAAGAGAATACGATAACACTATTTTAGATTCATAATCTCTATCAAACAAGAGAAAGAAACGTCAAATTTTTCATGTATATCTACAATATGTTCCCTATGGTAATTGGGTCCATGAATTATGGTCAACAAACAATACGAGCTGCAAGGTACATTGGTCAAAGTTTCATAATTACCTTATCCCACACAAATCGTTTACCTGTAACTATTCAATATCCTTATGAAAAATCGATCACATCAGAGCGTTTCCGGGGTCGAATCCACTTTGAATTTGATAAATGTATTGCTTGTGAAGTATGTGTTCGTGTATGCCCGATAGATCTACCCGTTGTTGATTGGAGATTTGAAAGAGATATTAAAAAGAAACAATTACTTAATTATAGTATAGATTTCGGGGTTTGTATATTTTGTGGTAACTGTGTCGAGTATTGTCCAACAAATTGTTTATCAATGACTGAAGAATATGAACTTTCTACTTATGATCGTCACGAATTGAATTATAATCAAATTGCTTTGGGTCGATTACCAATCTCAATAATTGGAGATTACACAATTCAAACAGTTATGAATTCGACTCAAATAAAAATAGACAAAGATAAACCCTTTGATTCAAGAACAATTACCGATTACTAAGATTTTGTTTTGATATAAAGGATCCAAGCTTTTTATTTTGGGTAGTCAGTAACTACAAATAAAAACTAATGATTGTTGAGAATCACTCTTTGATTTAAACTAAAAATATATTTTTAGTGATGATTTCAAAATAGCAAATTTCAACTACTTTTTTCTTTTTTTTCTTTCGGATAAATATAAATAAAGTAAGGTTGGCCCAATAATTTTATCTATATCTACATTAATCCATATTCAAATTCAATTCAATTATAAATGTATCATATACATTATTATATACAAGAAAACAAAAATAGGGTAACCCCTTTTCCTTTCCTGGACCATTTATTTAGTAAAGTTAAAGTAAGGTCATGAAATAGTTAAAGTTATTTATTTTGTATTTTATACATAATGGGTTTACCTGGACCAATACATGATATTCTTGTTGTATTTCTGGGGTCAATTCTTGTATTAGGGGGTCTGGGGGTAGTATTATTTACCAATCCAATTTATTCTGCCTTTTCATTGGGATTGGTTCTTGTTTGTATATCCTTATTCTATATTTCATCAAACTCCTATTTTGTAGCTGCCGCACAGCTCCTTATTTATGTGGGAGCCATAAATATCTTGATCATATTTGCTGTAATGTTCATGAATGGTTCAGGATATTCCAATAATTCCTATTTTTGGACCATTGGAGATGGGGTCACTTTGATGGTTTGTACAACTATTCTTTTTTCACTAATTACTACTATCCCAGATACGTCATGGTACGGAATTATTTGGACTACAAGGTCAAACCAGATTATGGAACAGGACCTAATAAATAACGTTCAACAAATTGGGATTCATTTATCAACAGATTTTTATCTTCCGTTTGAACTCATTTCAATAATTCTTTTAGTTTCCTTGATAGGTGCAATTACTATGGCTCGACAATAAGCAATAAAAATACTTAACTTAAAATGATTCCCAATTCTTAGAATTCTAACTAAATTCTAAATAAATAAATAGAAATTTTTAGTTAAATCTATCTACCGTCAATATCTTCTTTTGTTGTGTAATTGTTCTATTCTAATCAATTGAATCGGTTGAATTGTTATTCATATTGAAACGAATCGAGATTGATAAGGAGTTAGTCAATGATGTTTGAGCATGTCCTTTTCTTGAGTGTTTATTTATTTTCTATCGGTATCTATGGATTGATCACAAGTCGAAACATGGTTAGAGCGCTTATGTGTCTTGAGCTTATACTAAATTCGGTTAATATCAATCTTGTAACATTTTCTGATATATTTGATAGTCGCCAATTAAAAGGAGACATTTTCTCAATCTTTGTTATAGCCATTGCAGCTGCTGAAGCAGCTATTGGACTTGCTATTGTTTCGTCGATACATCGTAACAGAAAATCAACTCGTATTAATCAATCGAATTTGTTGAATAATTAGTGATAATCATCATAGATAATTTAAATAAAGACACATAAAAATATTTAATAGAATTGAAATACTATTTTTTATTGAATTTGAATGCAATTCAATAAAATGGAATTGCATTTTTATATTTATATTGAAATAATGATGACCAATTTGTTGGCCAATTAATTTTAATTCGCATGTGTAACTCGTATCATCATAATTGTTGAAACGAAAATCAAAGTGTCTTGACCTTTTCTCATAAACAGATTGATTTAAGAAATATATTGATTGTTTTTAATAAACCACTGTTTCGTCTGGTGTCTACAATATTACAATATATAATATATGATTCATTTACTACTAATTTGATTTGACCAGATCGAAAATCTTTTATGTTCAAAACTGTAATTTATAGATCCAATGTCACATTCAGTAAAAATTTATGATACATGTATAGGGTGTACTCAATGTGTACGAGCTTGCCCCACAGATGTATTGGAAATGATACCTTGGGACGGATGTAAAGCCAAGCAAATAGCTTCCGCGCCAAGAACCGAGGACTGTGTAGGTTGTAAGAGATGTGAATCTGCCTGCCCAACAGATTTTTTGAGTGTCCGTGTTTATTTAGGGCCTGAAACAACTCGCAGCATGGCTCTATCTTATTGATACATTACAAAAAACTCCACTTGAATCATTTGTGATTCCTCTTTACCGACAAAAGCCCGTGCTCGACAAAATATATTATTTTGAGGACGGGCTTCTCTGGTCAAAATGTATCTTGTCTTTATCACGAGTTATTTTCCTTGGTTAACAATACTTGTTGTTTTACCGATATTCGCGGGTTCCTCAATTTTCTTATTCCCTCATAGAGGGAATAAGATGTTTAGGTGGTATACTATATGTATATGCTTATTAGAACTCCTTCTAACGACTTATGCATTCTGTTATCATTTCCAATTGGATGATCCATTAATGCAATTGAAGGAAGATTCTAAATGGATAGATGTTTTTGATTTCCACTGGAGACTAGGAATCGATGGGCTTTCCATAGGACCCATTTTACTGACAGGATTTATCACTACTTTAGCAACTTTAGCAGCTTGGCCAATTACTCGAAATTCGCGGTTGTTCTATTTCCTGATGCTAGCAATGTACAGCGGTCAAATAGGATTATTTTCCTCCCGAGACTTTTTACTTTTTTTCATCATGTGGGAGTTAGAATTAATTCCTGTTTACTTACTTTTATCCATGTGGGGGGGAAAGAAACGTCTCTACTCGGCTACAAAGTTTATTTTGTACACTGCAGGGGGTTCCATTTTTTTCTTAATAGGAGTTCTAGGTATGGGTTTATATGGTTCCAATGAACCAACATTAGATTTTGAAAGATTAATTAATCAATCATATCCTGTGGCATTGGAAATAATATTCTATTTTGGCTTCCTTATTGCTTATGCTGTCAAATTGCCGATTATACCCCTACATACATGGTTACCTGATACCCATGGAGAAGCACATTACAGTACATGTATGCTTTTAGCTGGAATCCTATTAAAAATGGGCGCATATGGATTGATTCGGATCAATATGGAATTACTACCCCACGCTCATTCTATATTTTCTCCTTGGTTGGTGATAATAGGAACAATGCAAATAATCTATGCAGCTTCAACTTCTCTTGGTCAACGTAATTTAAAAAAGAGAATAGCCTATTCCTCTGTATCTCACATGGGTTTCACAATTATAGGAATTGGTTCTATAACCGACATGGGACTCAATGGAGCTATTTTACAAATGCTCTCTCATGGATTTATTGGTGCTGCACTTTTTTTCTTGGCGGGAACGAGTTGTGATAGAACACGTCTTGTTTATCTCGAAGAAATGGGAGGGATATCTATCCCAATGCCAAAAACATTTACCATGTTCAGTAGCTTCTCGATGGCTTCTCTTGCATTGCCAGGAATGAGTGGTTTTGTTGCGGAATTTTTAGTATTTTTTGGACTAATTACTAGTACAAAATATCTTTTAATGTCAAAAATGCTAATTACTTTTGTAATGGCAATTGGAATGATATTAACTCCTATTTATTTATTATCTATGTTACGTCAGATGTTTTATGGATACAAGTTATTTAATATTCCAAACTCTAATTTTTGGGATTCTGGACTACGAGAACTATTTCTTTCAATCTGTATCTTTCTACCCGTAATAAGTATTGGTATTTATCCCGATTTTGTTCTCTCGTTATCAGTTGACAAGGTACACGCTATCTTATCCAATTATTATCATAGATAGTGTTTCATTAATGAAACGGAAGGAAAGTCTTATAATTCTTTGAATTTAATATTTTGAAAATCGTTTGCTGTACTGTATAATGAAAAAAGAAATAAAATGAATAAGAATTGTAATTAGATACATCTCGAGTTTTTGAGAACCATTTAAATTTGAATGATTCCTTGATTCAAACGGTTCTCAAAAACTCATAAAAACAAACTTTCGTTATATATGGGATGATGTTTTTATCTTATGTATTCTTCATGTAGTTTATTCAATTAGATGTTTATGTGAATGAACCATAACTATGTAGACCTATTCCTAATAGATTGATCCCAAAATAGCATATCCAAATTATAATAAATCCTATAGAAGCTACAAGTGCCGAATTCGTACCTTTCCAATTTATATTTGTTCTAGTATGTAAATAAATCGCGAATATGGTCCAAGTAATAAATGCCCAAGTTTCCTTGGGGTCCCAATTCCAATAGGATCCCCATGCCTCATTAGCCCATACTGCTCCACAAAGAATACCTATGGTTAAAAAGGTAAACCCTAGACTAATGACACGATAACTCCAATAATCCAAACGCTCAGTTAATTGATATTTGTAATAATTTTGAAATGAAGGAAAAGAAGTGTTTTTAAAAACACTTCTTTTTTCATTCAAATATTCAATCTCACCAAAGAAAAATGACTTAATTAATAAATTATAGCTTTTACAAAAAATTTTGATGTTTTTTCGAAATGTAATAACTAGAAGAGCGACTGATAATAATGATCCGCATAAAAGAGCTGCATAGCTCAATAACATCATACTTACGTGCATCATTAACCACTGAGATTGTAGAGCAGGTACTAATATTGTGGATTGATGCATTTCAGTTGAAAGACCCGACATGGCAAAGCCTTGAGTAAAAATGGTACTTGGTGCAATTATTGTGCTTAAATCGTTTTTAAGGTTACGTATCTTGGGAATCATATGAATAATGAAGAAACTACACGAAAGGAAGATTAATGACTCGTATAAATTACTTAATGGAAAATGTCCCGAAGAAATCCAACGAGAAATTAATAATCCTGTTATAGAGAAAAAGGTAGCTATCATCCCTTTTTCTGATGAATCACGTAATCCTACAATTTTGTGGACTAATAAGGTCATCAAATGAATCATAATCACAATTGAAATGATCGAAAAAGAGATATGAGTTAATATATGTTCTAAAGTCACAAATATCATAAAAGGGGTCCCATTACAGAATTGGAAATCGCGAATTGAATACATTTTAGGATCTATTGTATCTCTTTTAGAAGATGCCGCCACTCGGACTCGAACCGAGATGCTTTAGCACTGCTTCCTAAGAGCAGCGTGTCTACCGATTTCACCACGGCGGCTTACTTGAAATAATAATAGTCAATTCATGTTGAATCGTCGAGATTCAAGGATTCAATATAGTTTAGGAAACATTAATTAGAATCAATGAATAAAGACTGGTTTGTGGTTTAAATATTTGAATCTTCAATAAAATACCTACCTAGGTAGTATCGTCGTGGGTTTTTTAACAATCAACTTTCATGTACTAGAAACTAAGTTTTCTCCAAACAGTTGGAACTCCATAGTTTTTTCTCGGTTGAGGTATAAAACTAAGAATTGTCTTTTTTTCTCAATTTTTTTATGATTTGTTTTTCATTTATCCGATTTCATGGATTCAAATGAAAAAGATTGAGTTTTTTTTTCAATGAACAAAATCAAATAACTAGGATTTCATATCTATCACAATTTCATCATTAAATACAAAAAATTTGTTATTTTTCTAATGATTTCGATACCTTAGTATATTTAAATTAAAGTATTAATATTCTTTATTGCGCATATAATTTTTAATTTATAATACCATTTACAAAACCAATTAAGTTTTGGGATAGGCATATAACAAAAGAGTTTCAATCTCTATCACAATTGTACTTTTCTATTGTGAAAAGTACAATTGTGATAGGGAAAAAAATAATACTTAGAACCCAATATACAAAAAACTCTTATTCTATATATCACAGCAGTGAGTTCTAAGTAATATTGAGAAATTTAATACAGAAAAATACATTAGTTAACATTCATCTTACAAAATTTGGGGTTCTTTAGGCTATATCAATTGAGATTATTCTAAGACTTTATTATTTGTTTGTCGCACAAAAAAACTTTTTGAATGCCCGGTGGAAACCGATTTCGCTAAAGAAAAAGTTTTTACTGCAACTAAATATCCTTTTTTCTTCCAAATATTTCTACGAATACGTTTTTTTGACATAGAAGTACGTTTTTTTGGAACTGCCAT